TTAAAGCTTCCATAAAAGCTAGACTAAGCAATAAAGTACCTCGTATTTTACCCTCTGCTTCTGGTTGTCTCGCAATACCCTCTACAGCTTGGCCTGCAGCAGTACCTTGACCAACTCCGGGTCCAATAGAAGCAAGTCCTACAGCCAATCCAGCAGCAATAACGGAAGCGGCAGAAATCAGTGGATTCATGGTAAGTTCCTCGCACAAAAAAAAAAAAAAAAAAAAATGGTTAATGATACAATCAACCAATGAATTATTACTTAATTTTATCATTAAGTTTGATCATTAAGATCTATTGGGTCGGAGTAACTAAAAACTAATGATAATATTACTGAATCGTCAGAACTACTTCGATATCTCGTTTTTTGTTTCTACCCATGATGAAGTTTTTGTAAATCCATATACATACGGCTCTAGTTATTGCATTTCTTTCTTTCCAACCATTCTTTCATTCCATCCTTCGTTCTTTACTCTTCTATATCCTTGAGTTCATCTGTTTTTTCATCCAATCCACAATCACAAATGAAACAGAAGAAAGGACTTGACTTATCTTGTAATCCATCTAATCTAAATGCAGTAAACTGCAATCAAATCAATATATGCAATCATCAATATATGCAATGGATATCAATATGATCGATATCAACGATATCAATATATCAATATAACGATATCAATATGTATATCAATACATATATATATATTTTTTTTATTTATTTTGCTATATATATTGCTATCTATATATATTGCTATATATATTACATATATATAGCATATAGTTAGATATATATATAGTTAGTTAGTATATAGGTAAGGCATAAGGACTTCTATTTATATATAGATAGGACTATATAACTAGTGAATATCTAATATTACATATACATATTACATATACATTTCTTTCTTCCATAACGTAAACTGGCCACATTTTATATTGAATCGGATTATAGAATCATTCCTCGAAACCCACACAAAAAGCGGCTAGACTTATAGACATTACATACATCTAGTGTGACCTCCCCAACCCATCCCTTTTTTTTTTTTACAATTCCGTAATATCGTTCATCTTCTCTCCTACGACTCTAGGTCATATATTCATACGTATTTATATCTATTATGTTCTCCAACCAAGCAGATTATCTTGAACCATGCATGAATTGGGATAAGCTAAAAAAAAAAGACTATTTCGAAAACTAGTCAATGATGACCCTCCATGGATTCACCTATATAAGCCGCGGCTAACGTTGCAAAAATAAGAGCTTGAATACCACTTGTAAATAATCCAAGAAACATGACAGGTATAGGAACTACTGAAGGGACTAAAGAAACAAGAACAACAACTACTAATTCATCAGCCAATATATTCCCGAAAAGTCGAAAACTAAGAGATAAGGGTTTTGTGAAATCTTCTAGGATGTTAATTGGTAAAAGTATTGGAGTTGGTTTGATGTATTTCTCGAAATAACCCAACCCTTTTTTGGTAAGACCTGCATAAAAATATGCCACTGACGTGGGTAAAGCTAAAGCAACAGTAGTATTTATATCATTCGTGGGCGCAGCTAACTCCCCATGAGGTAACTGTATGATTTTCCAAGGTAAAAGGGCACCTGACCAATTAGAAACAAAAATAAATAGGAACATAGTTCCAATAAAAGGAACCCAAGGTCCATATTCTTCTCCAATCTGGGTTTTGCTCAAGTCTCGAATAAATTCAAGGACATATTCAAAGAAATTCTGACCGTCGGTCGGAATGGTTTGTGGATTCCGAACAGCTATGATGGCTGAACCTAACAAGATAGCAATTACGACCCAAGAAGTGATAAGTACTTGGGCATGGATTTGTAAACCTCCTATTTGCCAATAGAAATGTTGGCCTACTTCTACACCCGATATATCGTATAACCCCTTGAGTGTTTTAATGTAACATGGTATAACATTCATATTGTCCTCTGATAGAAATTGAACTTCAAAAAAGGAATTAGTTTGATTCAACCATTTCTTTCTCAACTCACCAACTTGAATCATTAATCATATATTTAGGATACCAAGAAATCACATAACATCATAATATATATCAATATCCCCAGTTCTTTTTTTTTCTATTTTTAAAAATTCAAAAAAAAGTAACCGATCCAATAAATCTATGGAGTTGCCCAATAATTAACATTAACTAATTTTATTATTCTTAATCTTAATCATAATCAACGATTTCTTATATAGCTAGAACGACCTTCACAAATTGCGGATACTAATTTGTTAAGAATCAATCGAATTGAAGCTATAGCGTCATCGTTGGCTGGAATCGAAATATCTGCAAGATCTGGGTCACAATTTGTATCGATTAAACAAATCGTTGGAATCCCCAAAATGGCACATTCTCGAAGAGCCGTATATTCTTCTTGCTGATCAACGATGATCACAATATCAGGCAATCCCGTCATATATTTGATCCCACCGAGATATGTTTGCAAGGTAGATAATTTTCTCTTCAACATTGCTGCATCTCTTTTGGGGAGACGGTTGAGTTTCCCCATCTTTTCTTCTGCTCTTAAGTCCCTGAACTTATAAAGTCTCGTTTCCGTAGTGGACCAATTCGTTAACATACCACCGAGCCATTTTTGATTAATAAAATGAGACCGAGCCCTTATTGCAGCTGATGCTACTGAATCCGATGCTTTATTTTTGGTACCGACGATTAAGAAGTTTTTTCCCCTACTTGCTGCATCAAAAACTAAATCACAGGCTTCTGATAAAAAACGAGCAGTTCTAGCGAGATTTGTAATATGAATACCTTTACGCTTTGCAGAAATGTAAGGGGCCATTCTAGGATTCCATTTCTTAGTACCATGACCAAAATGAACTCCTGCTTCCATCATCTCTTCCAAATTGATGTTCCAATATCTTCTTGTCATTTTTTCCCACACTTCCTTTTTGTTTTTTCTTTTTCGTATTATTAACAAAGAGACGAGGTACCTTGAAATAAATAATTGTTCCGATGGAACCTTCTACCGGGGATTGACCATTGATACACGGCACAAACCATAATTTTTTTTAATTACTTATTTTATTTATTACCAAATCAATAATCAGACCAGTATAGTTAAAAGATAGTTAAAGTGAAAATGAACCCGCTCTTAGGAATCATTAAATCGCATAAATGATTGTTCTGATGTCTCATGTAAATTTGTCTCATGGAAATTGTTTGTCGCGTAAGAACAAAATAATTCTCTATGGTGTAACAAAATATCTCTCATTTCCAACTCGAATAGATTTTTTCTTTTGATTTCCAAATAAATGTTTTTGTCTTGCCTTGAACGGTGCACAAATTTTTGGAATCCGGTACCAACAGGTATAATCCCCCCCAGAACAACGTTCTCTTTCAGGCCTTTCAACCAATCAATACGACCTCGTAGAGCAGCTTTTGCTAAAACTCGAGCGGTTTCTTGAAAACTTGCTTCGGATATGAAACTTTGAGTATTCAGAGACGCTCTTGTTATTCCCAATGAGATTGCCCGATAACAGATTGATTCGTCCAAAGCGCGCCCTGCTCGTTCCGCTCGCAACAATCCGATTAATTCTCCAGGCGAAAAAACATTAGACATTCCATCTTCTGAAACCAACACTTTTGATGTTACTTGACGTACAATAATCTCTATATGTCTATTATGGATCTGTACCCCCTGGGATCGATAAACCTTTTGGATCTTATTAACCAAAGAGATACGACTTTGGGCTATGGTTAGCTCAGCTCCAATCAAAAACCCCCAGGGGATCCCAAGAATTCTTGGTATACGCTCGTTCCAACCTTCAACTCTCCTTTCGAGGTTCATCGATATTGAATCAATCGAACGCACTTCTAAGATTTGTTCTACTTTTGGAAGACCTTGCGTTATGTCACCAGATCTCGATTTTTCATATATAAATGTAACTAATGTATCTCCTTCGTAAAGGATTTTCCCATAATGACCATGAACAGTTGCTCCAGGAGTAGCCAAATAAGACTTAGCCGATCTTATAACTAAAAAGTCGACATTAACAATTAAAATTTGACCAGATTTTTTTACGTGTGGTTCGTATTTAAATAGACATACATTTTCACAAATAAATTGTCCAAGGCTAATTTTGATCGATGTCTCTTCACAATAATCATGATGGAGAAAGCACCAATTCAAATGGAATGGGTTCAAAACGATGTTACTGCATAGATCGGGATTATAAATCCTCCTATTTTCATCTATTAAACAGTATTTAAGTACTTGAAGTACTTGGAAAATCTGTTTCAAATTGTCAAGTAGCAAATATTTCTTTAACACGATCTGATTATGAGTTATTAAATGGTAAGATGAATAAAAATTCGATATTTTAGGTACAATAGCGCCTAAGGGACCTAAATAATCCCTAATTGGAATTAGGGGATCCGATTCTTTTGTCACATTGTTATATTTCGAACTATTGAATGGACCAATTCGAGAACAATTGGATGATGACAAAATTAGCAAAGATTGGCATTCCTTATTTCGATTCAACAACATACCAATAGTTCCTTGATGTTGGCTAAGTGATTGAATCTTCGCCTTGGAATAAAAAGGATTGATATTGGTGCAATCTAATCCATTATCGGGAATCAATCCGGAACTTGCCCTATCATACCTTTTTCCGGTATACGAAATAGTGGACTTGACTAACTCAATTCTTATGAAATCGCGAATTAGATCATTTGCCCTTACCTCAACAAAGGAAGCATGAACCTCTTCTATAGAACCATTTTGTTCTTGGTCCCAATTCAATACTAAGCAAGTCCGAACTAATTGAATACTTGTGTGATAAATTCCTCGAATTGACTTGCCATTTCCATAAAGGATATAATTGACAACTCTAAATTGGACATTATCCTTTTCCTGCAAGATATCACGAGGGAAAAGTGTTGCTAAATTTATCCCATCGGATATTTCATATGTTACTACGGGTCGAACCAAAACAAAATACTTTTTCTTGGTAG